AATAAAAAAAGGATAGGTGCAGAGACTCAATGGAAGCTGTTCTAACAAGTGGGGTTGACTTCTTTACGTTATTACATTAACGTAATCCTTATATCAAAACTACAGAAAGGATAAACCTATATACATACGTATATGTACTGAAATCCTATCTCAAATGATTAATGACGACCCGAATCTTTATTTATTTATATTTCTATAAATAATAAATAAAAATCGAAAGAGTTGTTGTGAATCGATCCAAATTGAAGAAAGAATCGAATATTTATTAATAAAATTTATCGTACGAGAATAAAGATAGAGTCCCATTCCACACGTCAATACCGACAAGAATGAAATTTATAGGAAGAGGAAAATCCGTCGACTTTAGAAATCGTGAGGGTTCGAGTCCCTCTATCCCCAAAAAGGCCCGTTTGATTCCCCAATTATTTATCCGATCCGCTCTTTTCGTTTCGTTAGCGGTTTAAAATTCGTTATGTTTTTCAATCATTCTACTCTTTTACAAATGGATCTGATTGTGGAAATTTTTTTTTTCTTATTACAATATTTGTGATATATATGATACGCGTACAAATGAACATCTTTGAGGAAGGTATCCCCACTTCCAATTTGAATGATTAACAATACATATCATTTCTTGTACTGTATTAAAACTTATAAAGTTTTCTTTTTGAAGATCCAAGAAATTACAGGGTCTGGATAAAGCTTTGTAAGACTTTTTTTGTCTTTTTAATTGACATAAACTCAAGTTATCTATTAAAATAAGGACGATGCACGGATAATGGTCGGGATAGCTCAGCTGGTAGAGCAGAGGACTGAAAATCCTCGTGTCACCAGTTCAAATCTGGTTCCTGGCACATGATTTATTTGTATGAGTATCCGTTTTACAAATGAATTGATATGGGTCAACATACATATTCATTACTAGTCTATATCATGATAGATACTTATCTATCTAGGTGTCTGAGAATATACCCTTTCTAGAATTATAGAATAGATGAGTAAAGAGTATGTCTATAAAATCTGTAAAATAAAAAAAAATTAGATTTTACTTCCTTTTCTTTTTTATTTGTTCATACGGTGTCTCTTACCGTTCAAAAACAATGTTAATACTTTAGATATTTAATACTTCATACATATTAAAATAGAAAGGTTAAATTAATTGGTTGAAAGACTCAAAGGTATAGTCTCGCGGAGTTGAAAGGTGGGAATAACCAAGATTCATTTCAGATACAGTACAAATAAAATCCAAGCCCTCCTCTCATTTCGTTGTCTTTTCTTTTCATATTCTATTTCTTCATTTCCTCCTATGTGACTTTGTCGAACTCATTTAAGTTTTGTGCGTGGTACATAGTTCATGATGCGAAACTCTTTTAGGTCATCCTAATACTAATTGTATTTTTTTAATTGTCTTGTTTTTTTTTTATTTATCCTTTTTATTTCTATTTTTTATTGTTTCTATTCAAATAAATAAATATATAATATATAAAAATAGAAACAATTTTTTTTTTTATTCTATTTATTTTGTATTATTTATTTGTATTTGATTTATATTTTATTTCGTTTTATTTAGCCCATTTAGAATAGAATGCGAATGAGACTTCCATTACGCTCTTTGGTCTATAAGAGAACGTACAAACATTATTTGAATACCTGGAGTTGTAGAAGTGAAAATTAGTTTCTTATTTTATTATTTATATTTTATTTTATTATTTATATTTAATGAGCATCCTGTATTTCATAAAAATTCGGGGCAATATAATCCTTACGTAAGGGCCATCCTATCCAACTTTCGGGCATTAAGATACGTTTCAGACGTGGATGATTATCATAAAAGATTCCCAACATATCATAAGATTCCCTTTCTTGAAAATCCGCACTTTTCCAAACCCAGAAAACAGACGGAATTCTAGGATTCCACCTTGGGGCAAATACTTTTATACATACCTCTTCTGGTTGATCTATACCATAAGCTATTCTCGTAAGATGATACACACTAGCTAACAGTCCGCCCGGTGCTACATCATAGGCACATTGGGAACGTAAATAATTGTAACCATATACATATAAAATGACAGCAATGGAATGCCAATCCCCAGGCTTTATTTGTAAAGTCTCTATTCCTTGGTAGTCGAAGCCCAAAGATCTATGAACTAACCCATGTTTGGCTAGCCAAGCAGACAAACGACCTTGCATCTTTTTTATCTCTCCCACATTTTGATTTGTATAAAACTTTTATTTGTCTCTATAAGTTAAGTATTTCACATTTACGATGAAATTTATGAAAATTATTGTTTGTTATTATGTAAAAAAATGTGAAAAAAAAAAAAAATCCTGCCTAATTCACTAATTCGGGGGAAGATACTGAACTCTTGTTGTATTTGAAAAATATTTCAAGAGGGATCTCCGAAGTCGATGTAGATGGTGGTTGATCGAGTAATCCTCGATCATAATTTCCAGTATGAGTACTTCGTCCAATATAAAACTTGTGGTTGATAGTAAA